CCTAATTCATCTCCTACAAGATCAACAATTCCATAAGCTTGTGCTTCTGTTGCTGACATAAAAGCATCTCTTTCCATGTCTTTGGATACAACCCATAAGGGTTTGCCCGTTCTTTGTGCATAAGTCCTTGTGAGGTTTTCACGCAGTTTCAGCAATTCTTCCACTTCCAGGATAGCTTCTCCCGCTTGTGCATTAAAAAACAAACAAGCAGGTTGATGGATCATTACCCTGAGATATAACATAATAAAAAGTTCCTCTATCTCGCATGATGAAGCGAAGAGAAAAGAAAGATAAAGACTAATATAATAGTAAAAAAGATAGAATTGAACAACCGTACGGGCATCTTTGATGCATTGCATATGCATACGGCTTTACAATCAAATTGACCCTTACCCTCCAAGAAAGAGAAAAGTAAAATATACCAGACCCTGGTGGGTTAAATGATCAAATGGCCACCCTTCCTTTTGGAATAGTTAGAAACTACTATGATGGCTCCGTTGCCTTATATTAATATATTCATTTTTTTTTGTTGTTTGTGATTCAGCAATCCCAAAGTTTCTTTTTGAGCCAATCAAAGAAAAAATCTTGTTTTTTTTTCGCACTCCTTGCATAACATAATATAAATATTTTTAAGAGCCTTCCGGTGTGAACAAAAAAGGTTTGTGACGCTGAGCTGGGCTCCCGATAAATAAGAGAAAATCGGAAATACCCTTTCTCCCATACTACTCTCTCGATACATAATCTAATGTTTTGAAAAAACAATGCAAAAATTTATCATATCGAATTCGAAGTGCCATGCTATTATTACTTAATATATATTCATATTTCATAGGGCGAAGGCATAGTCTTCTTTTTTCTCTTAAATCATTGGCGCCAAGCGTGAGGGAATGCTAGACGTTTGGTAATTGCTCCTCCGGCCAAGATAAAAGATCCCATTGAGGCGGCTAACCCCATGCATATTGTATTGACATCTGGTTGTACTAATTGCATAGTATCATAAATAGCTATTCCAGGTATTACCCAACCGCCGGGAGAGTTTATAAACAAATACTGCTCCCTGTTCTCATCTTCAATACTGAGAAATATCATAAGACCCATAAGTTGATTTGAGATCACGCTATCAACTGTTTGTCCTAAAAAAAGGAATCTTTCTCGATAAAGTCGGTTGATTAGGGTACAATTGTAGCCCTTAGGAACCGTACACGCGTCTTTTGATGCATACGGTTCAAAAAAATTGTGAAAACAAAAAAAAATCAATGTATGGATTCCAGTCCTCTTTCTTTTAGGTTCTTTCTTACTTCTAATGAAAGGGTTTGTCTTCTTCAATAAAGACGGGTTTTTACTTTCTTTTTACTATAAATTTTACAAATTTTACTAGAAATTCTAAATAAAAATAAAAAAAAAATAACTAAACTTATTGAATTAACTTCTCATTGATGTATTGTTTCATCGAGATTCAATCTTAATCGCGATGGTATTCTCTTGTTCCTGAGTGGGTCTCTTTCATCTTTTTAGGTTTATGCTCTACTCCGGGTAAAGATTCGCCCGATTTGGATTTGCACATATAGGACAAGCACTCCCGCATTACCATTTCTTTTTGTTATGACTTTCTACTTTTTCAATTCACTTCTATCGAGTTTGTTCATTAACAGTTTAAGATCCACTCGGTTGAATCATTTCTGATAGAACTCATAATCTTGGGTTTTTCTAAACGGAGCCTGGATACTTCATTTTTTTTTTAGTCCGACCAAGACAACCATAAATTATTCTAATTGATAATAGTAATATGAATCCTCCAAAAATGGATCTAATTGTACTTCACGCTCCAAACTTTTGATGATTCAATGAATCTTTATTGGGCGAAACAGAGGATATCCCGATTGTGGGAGAGAACGGGGAAATCCCATATGACCCAATATATCTGACAAGTCGCACTATACGTCAACCCAAGTTGCATCTGCCTCTCCAGGAATTCGGAAAGGTACTTTTGGAACACCAATAGGCATTAATTGAAAGAAAAAAGAACTAAGTACTATATTTTACTTTGATGTGGAAACGTAACAATATTATTTTTTTGTCTTTAGAATATTGGCTTTTAGCTTTTATCGTATTTTTTTTTTATCCATAGATTCGAAAAGTTCATAAAGAAAAACAGAACGAATAAAGTCAAATTATTACGAACAGGGCAATGAATAAATATGTACGCATTCGCTCATAGAAAATGGTATTAGTCCCCGTTGCGTATTGATACTTATCGAGTATAGAATAAATCTGCTTCTCTTTGTTCCTACGAATAGAATTGTTCCATTATTTTATTACCAACAGAATAGAACATTACCAACAGAATAGAACAAATATTAACCCCTGCTCTGAAATAATTCCCCGAACGGGGGGGGGTCCGTAGGATAGTCATAGTAGAGTCTTTTCCAATGCAATAAAGTTACGTAGTGTTTATTTATCTTTGATAAAGGGGTATTTCCATGGGTTTGCCTTGGTATCG